TTTTTTTTTTAGGGGAATAGATTACCTATTTTTTTTGTACCGCATATGCTATTTTGACATATGACCTATCTCAAACTTAAAAATAAAGTGTTTTTTTTTTCAAAAAATCATGAATTTAGGAAAATATTAACAATTTCATCGAAAACTTACAGCAGCTTGCCAAACAAAGGCTAAGAGAAAAAAGAATAGAGGTATAATAGGCATAATGTCTATGAGTGGATTGAAAAAAGCATAAGCCTCGGGCAATTTGACGAAGAAAAAACTACTCGAACTCAAATAAGGGATAGAATTAAGACAGATACAGATTAAACTAAAGATATTAAGCATAACAAAAATTTCGTTCTTGTAGATTAGATAATTTGATTTTGATTGGGTCATTTTTATAATATAAGGTAAAAATGAAAAAGGCAGGCCAAAAATCCTTCTTTTTGAACTCTCCCAAATCAAAAACCCTCTTTCAATTCTCAAACGAGAATACAAAGAATTTTACTTTCATACAATATCTTAATTGAATTCCATGTAATGATCAATTAATTTTTTATTCTATTTCTCCATGTATAGAAGCCTAGCAACAATATATTACATACTAGAATTGACGAATAACCAATATTAATATTATATTAGTATTTATTAATGTTGAATAGAAATATAAATGGGGCGTGGCCAAGCGGTAAGGCAACGGGTTTTGGTCCCGCTACTCGGAGGTTCGAATCCTTCCGTCCCAGACCCTCAGAATCAAGTGTCAAATACAGTTGGAAATAAAGATCTTTATTTTTTAATTCAAGAATCAAGAATTTTTGGGTTAATTATTCATCATTCATATTATAGGCGATACTCTTACTATTCAGATAAATATGAAGTTCATATTAAAGTTAGTTCCTTGAAGGGTCTCTATTCTCTTCCCCAAAACCTAAAGTAAAAAAAAGGTGTAGCCTAATTCTACATTTGACTTGCAATATACTAAGTAAGGCATAAAGCTTTTCATTTTATACGGATTTTTATTTTGCTTTATTTCAGGTTCAAGTTCAAGCCAAGAACCTTTACGTCAATTCTATGGTAGATACGAAAAGATCAGACTTCCTATGATTATGATTTTTTAACTTCAATTTTTATGATATAAATCTTTGTTTTGTTATTCGAAAAAGTGTGATAAATTTATATATTATCGATAAACTTTCCAACCTTCATGGGTCATTGGAATAGTTTATTTTTATTTATTTTTATTTGATTAAAAATATATTTAATTCTGGAATTGGGAAAATTAATTTTAGAATTTTATATTTTATATATTATGTATTATATTTCATTATATTCATATGATATGGAGTTAAAAATGGAATCTTTGCTGAGTGAGCCCTTTACAGAAAGTAAGGAAAGGAAAATACTCTATTTAATATTATATATATTAAATAGATAATATCTATTATAATATAATAGATATTAATAAAATGGATATAAAATAGAAGGCATATTGGCCGACCATATGATATATCATAATACATATTATATAAAAATATCCTAATACATATCAGTTGATCCAATGACTATTCATGATTTCATATTGAATCAATTCCATATCGGTTTTGAAATTAAATTAGAGAAATGTTATGGTAAAACTTCGTTTGAAACGATGTGGTAGAAAGCAACGTGCGACTTGAAGGACATGATTTACTGTGGATTTTTACATCCGCCATTTTCTATACGAATGAAGATGCTCTTGGCTCGACATAGTTTGTTCTGTTTTACTAGGAACCTAATTTGTGTTGGGTTCTAATCTAAAAAAAGTACATGATGAAGCTCGAGCAGAAAGTATTGATTCATTTACCGGGGGAAGAATCTAGGGTTAGTGACACTAAAAATCAATAAGTTGAACCAACTTTGTAAGTATATCCTCCATATATAAATTGAAAAGGGTTAAAATTCAAACAAGTTTAAAATAAAAAAGTAAGTAAGATTTGTCGGAATTCGTAAAACTATTTCGATCATAAAGTGTATCACAAGGGAATCAATCTCTCATATTTCTTTCTATAGAAAGAAATATGAAAAAAGCAAAAGGTATGTTGCTATCTTTTTGAAAGGAGTAAGTATCGCCGAAGTAATGTCTAAACCCAATGATTTCACAAAACAAGGATAAAGGATTCCGGAACAAGAAAACACTATTTTCAATTGTCTCAACAATTGGATCAAAATAAAATGCGGAATAAAAATTGATTTGAGACGAGACAAACAAAAGAGGTTAGAGACGGCTCAATAAATATCTAAGGATTTCCTCAGAATTAACCAACTTGAGTTATGAGTACGAATGAGATATCTTTTTTTAAGGAAAGAGGAAGAAAAAACTACTTTAATCATAGTCTAATTCATTATTTATTCATTATTTGATATAATTATATAGTATATAATATAGTTGCCGTTATATACAGAAATTAGAATCATTTTTTCTCGAGCCGTATGAGGATAAAACCTCCTATACGTTTCTAGGGGGGGCATTGTTTATCTACATCTATCCCGATGAGCCATCTATCGAATCGTTGCAATTGATGTTCGATCCCGAAGAGAAGGAAGAGATCTTCGAAAGGTAGGTTTTTATGATCCGATAAAGAATAAAACCTATTCAAATGTTCCTGCTATTCTATATTTCCTTGAAAATGGCGCTCAACCCACAGTAACTGTTCATGATATTTTAAGGAAGGCAGAATTATTTAAAGAAGGAATATTGGATTAACTGTTAATTTAATTAAAATTAAAGTCAAAAAATTTTTAATAAAAAAGAGAGGGTCCTAGCATCTATCTTTGTGTAATTATTTCTCCAGAATTTGTTTGTTCTTTTTTTGCTCACTTATTATAATTTATTTTTTATTGTTGGAATTTACCGACAAAGACGGGGTCAATTTAGGTTATTGTATCTCTATTGATTGAATCAACTCGATATTTTTCTATACTCCGCCTTTATTTATTTTTGCATTAAAATTTCTTTTCTTACTTATATTGTGCCAATCCAACACAAGGCCTTAATTTGATTTATTAAGAATTTTTTTATCAGCATTCTATTCATATTGACAATGGCGTACCGAACAAATATAATTCGATCGTAGATAAATAAAATAGATTTGTTTATTCCTGCCCCATATTGCTTTTTTCTTCGCTTTATCCTTAGTCAAAAGTTAAATGATGTGTTTACTTAATTTACTGCCATACAAGACGTATAAAAAAAAAAATGGAATGGATCAAGTGTTTTTAATCCAATTCTACTTATATTTAGTGGATTGGTGTTTATAATTGATTAAAAATTTTTTACTTTAATTTGATTTGTTGCTAGTTCAATGTTTTTATTTTGGTGGAATCCTGTATTGCAATCAATCCCATTTTTTTTTATCGTGTCTACAATTCGGGTTGCTAACTCAACGGTAGAGTACTCGGCTTTTAAGTGCGACTATGATCTTTTACACATTTGGATGAAGCAACGAATTCGTCCAGACTATTGGTAGAGTCTATATAAGACCACGACTGATCCTAAAAGGTAATGAAGGAAAAAACAGCATGTCGTAATAATTTTTATAAAAATAGAACTTTTAATTTATCCTTACTTAACTGTAATATATTTTATATATGTTATTTTTGGAAGGAGACAAAGGAAATTCATATTTACAGTTGGGTCTAGTGAATAAATGGATAGAGTCTTTTAGGCCTAATTTTGGTAAAACAAAAAGCAACGAGCTTATATTATTAAATTGGAATAATGACCCGATCTAATTAGATGTTAAAAATAGATTAGTGCCAGTGCAGAAAAAGGGTTTTCTGCGAGTGAATAATTGATTCTTTTTATTTATTTTATGAAATAAATCCTAACTATTCTCTATTTATAGGTTGGAAACGGATGTGTAGAAGAAACAGTATACTGATAAAGTAAAAAGTAAAGAGAATCAAAATTTTTCCAAAATCAAAAGAGCGATCGGGTTGCAAAAATAAAGGATTTTTTACTCTCTTGTAATTTTAACGAAGGAAAAACCCATTGTATAGAAAAGGAGAGGAAAGAGATCCTGTTGATTGGATTCTAGGTCTCCGGGGTAGGGGTATAGGTTCTTACTATTCTTACTATATATACTGTATATACTGTAAGTATTATATCTACATAATTATAGACCCTGTTCGGACCATATTGCACTATGTATTATTTTATAACCCCAAAAATGCCTCTTGTCCTATGTCTCTGTTTCAAGTCAAAATTTAAATGGAAGAATTACAAGGGTATTTCAAAAAAGCTAGATCTCCGCAACAACACTTCCTATATCCGCTTCTCTTGCAGGAGTTTATTTACACACTTGCTTATGATGATGGTTTAAAAGGTTCAATTTTTTATGAACCCATAGAATTTTTTGGTTATGACAATAAATCTAGTTTAGTACTTATAAAACGTTTAATTACTCGAATGTATCAACAGAATTTTTTGATTTATTCGGTTAATGATTCTAACCAAATCCGTGGGCACATCAATTATTTTTATTCTCATTTTTTTTATTCCCAAATAGTATCAGAGGGTTTTTCAGTCATTGTGGAAATTCCATTCTCGCTGCGATTAGTATCTTCCCCCGAAGAAAAAGAAATACCAAAATCTCAGAATTTACGATCTATTCATTCAATATTTCCTTTTTTAGAGGATAAATTATCTCATTTAAATAATGTGTCGGATCTTTTAATACCCCATCCTATCCATTTGGAAATTTTGGTTCAAATCCTTCAATACTGGATTCAAGATGTTCCTTCTTTACATTTATTGCGATTCTTTTTACATAAATATCATAATCTGAATAGTTTTATTCAGAATAATAAAACTATTTATGTTTTTTCAAAAGAAAATAAAAGACTATTTTGGTTCCTCTACAATTCTTATGTATCTGAATGTGAATTTTTATTGGTTTTTCTTCGTAAACAATCCTGTTATTTACGATCAACATCTTCTGTAGCCTTTCTTGAACGTTCACATTTCTATGGAAAAATGG